AATTGTTTTCAAATGGGGCCATTCAACAATGTAAAATATCAAAATGGAATAAAAGAAGCACTTAAAGGAGACCCCCCAATAGTTTCAGTTAGGAAATTGAAATCATTAGGTTCCTTAGGAACAGCCCTTCCAATTAGGAGTTTTGACATTTTACTAACCCACAATCAAGTTTTGCTAATGAAATATTTTCAACTTGACAATTTAAAACAGACTTTTTACATAATTGAATATTATTTAATGGATGAAAATAGAAGGATTTCGACTCGCGATCTATGCCGTAAAAAGGTTTTGAATCCATTTTTTTTGAATTGGTATTTTATCCATTGTAATTTTTGTGAAGAAAGACCCACAATAATTAGTCTTGGGCAGTTTATTTGTGAAAATGCATGTATCGCGAAAAATAGACCCTACCTAAAGTCGGGCCAAGTTTTAATTGTTCAAGTTGATTCTATAATAATTAGATCAGCTAAACCCTATTTAGCTACGCCAGGAGCAACTGTTCATGGACATTATGGAGAAATCCTTTCTACGGGGGATACTCTGGTTACATTTATATATGAAAAATCAAGATCAGGTGATATAACGCAGGGTCTTCCAAAAGTGGAACAAGTCTTGGAAGTACGTTCCATTGATTCAATATCGATGAACCTAGAAAAGAGAGTTGAGGGGTGGAACGAGCATATAACAAGAATTCTTGGCATTCCTTGGGGATTCTTGATTGGTGTCGAGCTAACTATAGTGCAAAGTCGTATTTCTTTGGTTAATAAGATACAAAAGGTTTATCGATCCCAGGGTGTGCAGATTCATAATAGGCATATAGAAATTATTGTACGTCAAATAACATCCAAAGTTTTAGTTTCAGAAGACGGAATGTCTAATGTTTTTTCACCCGGCGAACTAATTGGATTGTTGCGAGCGGAACGAACGGGGCGTGCTTTGGACGAAGCAATCTGTTACGGAGCTATTTTATTGGGAATAACAAGAGCATCTCTGAATACTCAAAGTTTCATATCCGAAGCGAGTTTTCAAGAAACCGCTCGAGTCTTAGCAAAAGCTGCTCTACGGGGTCGTATAGATTGGTTGAAGGGCCTAAAAGAAAACGTTGTTTTGGGCAGTATGATACCCGTTGGTACCGGATTATTAGTACATCGTTCAAGGCACCAAAACAACAAAAAGAAAAGCTTATTTGAGGGGAAAATACAAAATATTTTGTTCCACCATAGAGATTTTTTTCATTCTTCCATTTCAAAGAACTCTCACGATACATCATCAGAACAATCATTTCTGGGATTTAATGATTTCTAAAACTAAGAGCGGATTCATGCCTTTTAACTAGTTTGTCGTTGATCCAGCCATTTAATTTGATAATTAAGTATAATAATTAAGAAAAATATTCAGGGAATACAAATAGAAAGGAATGAATGCCTTGGATTGTGTATCAACGGCCAATCTCCGGTAGAAGTGAAGGTTCCATCGGAACAATTATTTATTTCAGGGTACGTCGTCTCTTTTTTTTTTTCAAGAAAAAAAGAGAGGAAGTGTGGAGAGAAATGACAAAAAGATATTGGAATATCAATTTGGAAGAGATGATGGAAGCGGGAGTTCATTTTGGTCATGGTACTAGAAAGTGGAATCCGAGAATGGCGCCTTATATCTCTGCAAAGCGTAAGGGTATTCATATTACAAATCTTACTAGAACGGCTCGTTTTTTATCAGAAGCTTGTGATTTAGTTTTTGATGCAGCAAGTAAGGAAAACCAATTTTTAATTGTTGGGACAAAAAAAAAAGCAGCGGATTTGGTAGCCCGAGCTGCAATAAGGGCTCGATGTCATTATGTTAATAAAAAATGGCTTGGTGGTATGTTAACGAATTGGTCCACGACAGAAACACGACTTCATAAGTTCCGGGATTTAAGAATGGAACAAAAACTGGGGGGGATCCACCGTCTTCCGAAAAGAGATGCAGCTATGTTGAAGAGACAATTATCGCACTTGCAAACATATCTGGGTGGAATTAAATATATGACAGGTTTACCCGATATTGTAATCATCATTGATCAGCAAGAAGAAGATACGGCTCTTCGAGAGTGTATTACTTTAGGAATTCCAACGATTTGTTTAATTGATACAAATTGTGACCCCGATCTTGCAGATATTTCGATTCCAGCGAATGATGACGCTATAGCTTCCATCCGATTAATTCTTAACAAACTAGTATTTGCTATTTGTGAGGGTCGTTCGAGATATATAAGAAAGCCTTAATTAAAATGAATAATAAGAGAAAATGGCTTTTAGACCTCGATAGATTTGCTTGTCCGGGTCGGAAATCAAAAAAAAGAAAAAGAAATGGGGATATTATGTGATTTGTTGATATACAAAATATAAAATAAAAAAAGCGACGATTGAATCAAAATAATTCCTTTTCAAGTTCTATTTCGGTCAGAGGGCAATATGAACGTTCTATTATGTTCCATCAACATATTCTATGCTCTATCCGGTGTAGAAGTAGGCCAACATTTGTATTGGCAAATCGGGGGTTTCCAAGTGCATGCCCAGGTACTTATCACTTCTTGGGTTGTAATTGTTATCTTATTAGGTTCAACCGCTATTGCTATTCGGAATCCACAAACTATTCCGAATAGCAGTCAGAATTTTTTCGAATACATTCTTGAATTCATTCGAGACGTGAGTAAAACCCAGATTGGAGAAGAATACGGTCCTTGGGTTCCCTTTATTGGAACTCTGTTTCTGTTTATTTTTGTTTCCAATTGGTCCGGGGCTCTTTTACCTTGGAAATTGATACAGTTACCTGAAGGGGAGTTAGCTGCCCCTACGAATGATATAAATACTACTGTTGCTTTAGCTTTACTCACGTCACTAGCATATTTTTATGCGGGTCTTAGCAAAAAGGGATTGGGTTATTTTGGTAAATACATTCAACCAACTCCAATTCTTTTACCCATTAATATCTTAGAAGATTTCACAAAACCTTTATCGCTTAGTTTTCGACTTTTCGGGAATATATTAGCTGATGAATTAGTAGTTGTTGTTCTTGTTTCTTTAGTACCTTCAGTGGTTCCTATACCTGTCATGTTCCTTGGATTATTTACAAGCGGTATTCAAGCTTTGATTTTTGCAACTTTAGCAGCGGCTTATATAGGAGAATCGATGGAGGGTCATCATTGACATGTTTTTGATTTCGAAATAAGCTTTTTAGCTTAGATACAAGCAAAGTAATACTAATATTAGTACATTTTTTTTTGAATTGCCGGAGCTTAAATCAATCAAATACTAAGATTGGTCTTCAATGATTTCATCTAGTGAATTCATCTATTTTTCTAGAAGAATGATAAAAAAAGGAATAAAAGAGGAAAAAACTCGATTCCTAAAAAATAAGTTGGTAGGAGGGCGAGTGCTGGCCTAGGTATCTCTAATCTACTGATTATAAGTCAACTTTTTTCGAAGGCGGATTCTCGAATCTGATTGACTCTAAGATAAGATAGGAATAGTAGGTTTACATTATCCAAGGCGGACTTGTATATGTGATAATGGATTAGGTATATATGACCTAAGGATAGATCTAATTTGATTTATTGCTATGACTTTAGACGGGGATTTCAAGACAAAGTACTTCTGTTTCGTCGGTGACTATGAATTGAATCTGAGTTACTTTGTCTGGATCCATTTTAGTGGTGAAAAATTTGCGTTCTAATTCATTAGTTGCTTGTATCATTAACCATTTCTTTATTTTGGTGCGAGGAACTTATAATGAATCCACTGGTTTCTGCTGCTTCCGTTATTGCTGCTGGATTAGCCGTCGGACTTGCTTCTATTGGACCTGGAGTTGGTCAGGGTACTGCTGCGGGCCAAGCTGTAGAAGGTATTGCGAGACAACCCGAGGCAGAGGGAAAAATAAGAGGTACTTTATTACTTAGTCTGGCTTTCATGGAAGCTTTAACAATTTATGGACTAGTTGTAGCATTAGCGCTTTTATTTGCAAATCCCTTTGTTTAAGCTAATCCTAGAAATCTAACTAAAAAATAAATATTTTTTATTCCGCGACCCTTCCTGTCCAAAATTTCACTCCTATAATCCCTTATTAGTTAGTTAAGATAATGCCCAATTTCCAGGAAATATTTTGGGTGGGGGTGTTTGCATATCACCGTACTTTTTCCGTCCCCTTCTTAGCTTAGTCCAATAGAACGGAAATGTTTCAACAAATATGAGTTATTTCACAAGTAACATAAGTCCGAGTATCTAATTCTCATTCATAGTCGAAATTGAAAAAGTAAAATCTAGGTCTCTGTTCTATAGAGAATACATTTTTTACGCTGGTTAGAAAGAAAATACAGGGGGGGGCGAAGTGATCCAAAAAGAATTCTGTTTGCCTTTTTTATTCTAGGGAGATCATATGAAAAACGTAACCGATTTTGTCGTTTATTTGGGTTACTGGTCATCCGCCGGGAGTTTCGGGTTTAATACCGATATTTTAGCAACAAATCCAATAAATCTAAGTGTAGTGCTTGGTGTATTGATCTTTTTTGGAAAGGGAGTGTGTGCGAGTTGTTTTTTTCAAAAAAGGGGCTGGATCCAACCAGCTGCATCTTTTTTTGTTATAATTAGAAAAAAGTGCATAATCCCACGAATTACTTCTGAATAACTTAAAAAATAATATGGAAGAACCATAGCATTTCGTGAGTTTTTGGTAAATCGATTTTGATTCTCTATGAACCAATTTAAAGTAGGTCCAATAGCATGGTTAAAGCGAAAACGTTTGAAATCCGGCGCAGCATGGTACTCTTTCTACCACTACGTTAATACAAGGGTGGTTTTTACTATAATTGGAATCGATATATAACACTCATGTCGATAAACCAATTTGAACCATTTATTGGAACAAAACTGGGCGAAACACCCAGTTTTTATCTAATGCTGACGTGATGGGATGACCTACGTATAAAATAAAAATAAGGTAAGAAGATTTTTTGGATTTGAAAAAAA